AAATATTAGATATTTAAGTATTTAAGTATTAGATATTAAAAATAATAAATAAAGAATAAGAAAAGAAAACTCTTTCTTTAATATTAATACAGGAAGAAATCTAATACTAATAGAATAAGAGAATATTACTAAGAATATAATACTACTAATATATATAAGAAATAATATATCTAAGAAATAATATATAGGTAAACTAAAGCAAGTCAAGTTTTTTTAAGCTTTCGCAAAATGATCACAATTGATATAAGTAGATTTTTCAGTAAAGTATTATTCCTATTCCTAGCTCTAAAGCCCACTCCTTCCCCATACTACAAGTGAAAGAGAAAATGTAAACACTACCATTAAAGCAGCCCAAGCGAAACTTACTATATCCATGTGAATGATGCCCCCTATCCTATCTCTATGAAATAAAGGAATGATTCCATTATTGATTCATAATCATAGTAGAATCAATGGTGCAGAGTCAAAACAGGATTCTTACTTACGGCTTTTTATGAAACAATTTCATGAATCCACTCAGAAAAAGTTCATAGATTTCTTATTCTATAGAATTCTATTGAAATAGTGAAATAGCAAAGAATTGAAAAAAAAATAGAATAAGAAAAAAGAAAAGATACAAATACAAAGAAGAGCTAGTCAACCATTCTGATTCAATTTATGAACAGTACTCAGAACCTCTAGTGAGTCTGAATACAAAGTATCTTCAGTTCTTTGCCACAATTCTTAAATGAATTTACCATCAGCCTATCCAATCTAATTTCATCGCAAACAGAGTTACCTCAATATTAAGAAAAGTGTAAAACAATTAGAGAGTCTTTATAGTCTTTTTTAGAATCTTTTATTAAACCTTAGTAGCCAAAAAGGAGTGTCTCTTAGGAACCTTTGGTTTGGATACCAAGATTTCCGACTTCTTACTTTCATAGTTCTCCAGAATGAATTCTCGCTATTTCTTTTATTTGATTCAATTCAGAATAGCCCAAACCAATCTTTCATAAGATTGGGTTGCTTCAGATTTATTGGTACTTTTTTGAGCCACACTCAGAACCCAGATTTTGAGAAAAAAGATGACAGTCTTTTATAGGACCTATGGTTCTCAAAATCAAGTATCGACAGACCTAGTCCTTGCCTATGCTTTTGCGGGGCAAGAATTCGTCAAGTTCGATCAACAGGATTAAGAAATTCCAAGTCTTTTTTTGTTGATCAGGCGACACCCAGATTCGAACCGGGGATAAAGGATTTGCAGTCCCCCGCCTTACCACTTGGCCATGCCGCCAAATTACATCCAAAACAGATAAAGAATAAAGAAGAAAGAAATTCTATAATAAATTATATGTAAAGTATATAAATTCTATAAGATTCTATTCTAAATTATATTAAATTATATAAATTATATTAAGATTATTATATTAATTATTATATTAATAATATTCTTTTAATATTCTTAGACTTAGATATTCTATTTTATTCTATTTCTATTCCTCTCCTCATTTTGGTTTTGATTTGAATTTTTTACTTTCTTAATTTCTTTTATTTTTGGATCTTAAATACCATTGTACTTATCCTTTTCCAAAAAAAAATTCCTCTTTTTTCTTGGATCCGATTTATATTCTTTTCTTCGATTGATTTTATCTCAAAACACGCGTCGCTTAAAAACTTACCTTCTCTTTTCACTTTTCTATAGATCTATCAAATCTATAGAAAAGTGAAAAGATTCCCGGCCCGGTCACAGACTATAAAATGCAGGTCAATTTCGAATAAATTACTCTTTACTCCATTAACTATTTAATTCTTACTCTTTTACTATTACTTACTTTTCTTATTACTTTGAATTAGCGAACAGCTCTTCATTTTGTATCTCCTTATCTTAATGGATGCAAAATCCAATTGATTTCCGACTAATCATTATGAATTACATGATCAATTCTAATTATAAGAAAATCTATGTGTATATGTAAACCCCAGAAAAGTGTAAACTCTAGAACAGAAATTGTTATTGTTATACGTGTATACCAAGTCGGGTCTATTTCTTATGCACATATCCCTATATAGGATCATTGTGCTTGAATATTTCATTGAATATGAATAGAAGATAGATATTATGATAGAGTACGACCTAACCTAGGTTGCACCAAGTTCAATTCTTATAAAAGATGTGATATACGGATAGCTAGATAGCTATATTGTCATGTACTTCCTAAAGATTACTCCTATGACTATATACGTACGCAATTCCATTGTATTTTATAAATTTTACTATTTGCGAATTCCTTTTTGAACATTCAATTGCGTGTGCTAAAAAAAAAGGGAAACTCTATGCTGTTCCTGATTCTTCTGTTTTTATCTCATTCATAGAGAGCAGATTCAATCCTAAACTCATTGATTTTTTCTTTTTTTGTACGCTGATCATAATATCATTAATATCATAATAAAAGAATTAGGTATTAGATCTAAATTGGATCAATTTTTCTATCCGATAAAAGACTCCATCAGCCTAAGTGACAGAATTTTTCCCAGGAATGCTTTATTAATTTCCATTTCTTTCTATTTGTACCTGTCTCAAGATCAAATTCGAACTTGCATCGAAAATGCCCTTCATTTCTCTGTCTTGCTTTCGTTCATACGATATATATGGATGGAGTTGACTAAAATTTTATGTGATTCAGTAAACAGAATATCCATTCCATCATTGCTAGATCAATTGGTAGGGTTCGATGAATAGTGAGCCAAAAGCCGATAATGGGATTTTTTCAATAAAGAGGAAACTTCAGATTAAGATGCTCCAGAATGGAAATGAGGGAATGTCCACAATACCTGGATTTAGTCAGATACAATTTGAGGGATTTTGTAGGTTCATTAATCAGGGCTTGACGGAAGAATTTCATAAGTTTCAAAAAATAGAAGATAGAGATCAAGAAATTGAATTTAAATTATTTGTAGAAACATATAAATTGGTAGAGCCCTTGATAACAGAAAGAGATGCTGTGTATGAATCACTCACATATTCTTCTGAATTATATGTACCCGCGGTCTTAATTTGGAAAACCGGTAGAAATATGCAAGAACAAACCATTTTTATTGGAAACATCCCTATAATGAATTCTTTTGGAACCTCTATAGTAAATGGAATATACCGAATTGTGATCAACCAAATATTGCAAAGTCCCGGTATTTACTATCGTTCAGAATTGGAACATAACGGAGTTTCTGTCTATACCAGTACTATAATATCGGATTGGGGGGGAAGGTCGGAATTAGAAATTGATAGAAAAGCAAGGATATGGGCCCGTGTAAGTAGAAAACAAAAAATATCTATTCTAGTTCTATCATCAGCTATGGGTTCGAATATAAGAGAAATTTTAGATAATGTTTGTTACCCTGAGATTTTCTTGTCTTTCCCGAATGATAAAGAGAAAAAAAAGATTGGGTCAAAAGAAAATGCTATTTTGGAGTTTTATCAACAATTTGCCTGTGTAGGGGGGGATCCAGTATTTTCTGAGTCCTTATGCAAGGAATTACAAAAGAAATTTTTTCAACAAAGATGTGAGTTAGGAAAGATTGGTCGACGAAATATGAACCGGAGACTTAATCTTGATATACCCCAAAACAATACATTTTTGTTACCACGAGATTTATTGGCTGCTGTGGATCATTTGATTGGAATTAAATTGGGAATGGGTACACTTGACGATATGAGTCACTTGAAAAATAAACGTATTCGTTCTGTAGCAGATCTATTACAGGATCAATTCGGATTGGCTCTTGTTCGTTTAGAAAATACGGTTCGAGGAACTATATGTGGAGCAATCAGGCATAAATTGATACCGACTCCTCAAAATTTGGTAACTTCAACTTCATTAACAACTACTTATGAATCGTTTTTTGGCCTACACCCTTTATCTCAAGTTTTGGATCGAACTAATCCGTTGACACAAATTGTTCATGGGCGAAAATGGAGTTATTTGGGTCCTGGAGGATTGACGGGGCGAACTGCTAGTTTTCGAATACGAGATATTCACCCGAGTCACTATGGACGTATTTGTCCAATTGATACGTCCGAAGGAATCAATGTTGGACTTATGGGATCATTAGCTATTCATGTGAAGGTTGGTTATTGGGGATCTATAGAGAGTCCATTTTATGGATTATCTGAGAGATCAAAAGAGGCACAGATGGTTTATTTATCACCAAATAGAGATGAATATTATATGGTAGCAGCAGGAAATTCTTTGGCCTTGAATCGGGATATTCAAGAACAACAGGTTGTTCCAGCTCGATATCGTCAAGAATTCCTGACTATTGCATGGGAAGAGATTCATCTTAGAAGCATTTTTCCCTTCCAATATTTTTCTATTGGAGCTTCCCTCATTCCTTTTATTGAGCATAATGATGCGAATCGAGCTTTAATGAGTTCTAATATGCAGCGCCAAGCAGTTCCCCTTTCTCGGTCCGAGAAGTGCATTGTTGGAACTGGGTTGGAAGGACAAACGGCTCTAGATTCGGGGGTTTCAGTTATAGCCGAATGCAAGGGAAAAATCATTTATACTGATACTCAAAAGATCATTTTCTCAAGTAATGGGGATACTCTAAGCATTCCATTGGTTATGTATCAACGTTCCAACAAAAATACTTGTATGAATCAAAAAACTCAGGTTCAGCGGGGTAAATACATTAAAAAGGGACAAATTCTAGCGGGCGGTGCGGCTACAGCTGGTGGGGAACTCGCTTTAGGAAAAAATGTATTAGTAGCTTATATGCCATGGGAAGGTTACAATTTTGAAGACGCAGTACTAATTAGCGAATGTCTGGTTTATAAAGATATTTATACTTCTTTTCATATCCGGAAATATGAAATTCAGACTCATGTAACAAGCCAAGGTCCTGAAAGAATCACTAAGGAGATCCCGCATTTAGAGGCTCGTTTACTCCGAAATTTAGACAGAAATGGAATTGTGATGCTGGGATCTTGGATAGAAACAGGTGATATCTTAGTAGGTAAATTAACACCTCAGACAGCGAGCGAATCCTCATATGCCCCGGAGGATAGATTATTACGAGCTATACTTGGCATTCAGGTATCCACTTCAAAAGAAACTTCTCTAAGACTACCTATAGGGGGAAGGGGTCGAGTTATTGATGTGAGATGGATCCATAGAAGAGGGGTTTCCAATTCTAATCCAGAAAGGATTCGTGTATATATTTCACAGAAACGTGAAATCAAAGTAGGTGATAAAGTAGCTGGAAGGCATGGGAATAAAGGTATAATTTCTAAGATTTTGTCTAGACAAGATATGCCCTATTTGCAAGATGGAACGCCCGTTGATATGGTATTCAACCCATTAGGAGTCCCCTCACGAATGAATGTGGGACAGATATTTGAATGTTCACTCGGGTTAGCGGGGGATCTACTAAAGAAACATTATAGAATAGGACCTTTTGATGAGAGATATGAGCAAGAGGCCTCAAGAAAACTAGTGTTTTCCGAATTATATGAAGCCAGTAAGAAAACAAAAAATCCATGGGTATTTGAACCCGAATATCCGGGAAAAAGCAGAATATTTGATGGAAGAACAGGAGATCTTTTTGAACAACCTGTTCTAATAGGAAAGTCCTATATTCTAAAATTAATCCATCAAGTTGATGATAAAATCCATGGACGTTCCAGTGGGCATTACGCACTTGTTACACAACAACCCCTTAGAGGGAGGGCCAAACAAGGGGGACAAAGAGTAGGGGAAATGGAAGTTTGGGCTCTAGAGGGATTTGGTGTTGCTCATATCTTACAAGAGATGCTTACTTACAAATCTGATCATATTAGAGCTCGTCAAGAAGTACTTGGTGCTACAATTATTGGGGCAATAGTACCTAACCCAGAGGGTGCTCCAGAATCTTTTCGATTGCTCGTTCGAGAACTACGATCTTTGTCCCTGGAACTGAATCATTTCCTTGTATCTGAAAAGAACTTCCAGATGGATAGGAAGGAAGCTTGATCTCAATGAATCAGAATTTCTATTCTATGATTGACCAGTATAAACATCAACAACTTCGAATTGGACCAGTTTCTCCTCAACAAATCAAGGCTTGGGCAAAAAAGATTCTACCCAATGGAGAGATAGTTGGAGAGGTGACAAAACCCTATACTTTTCATTATAAAACTAATAAACCGGAAAAAGATGGATTGTTTTGTGAAAGAATTTCTGGACCCATAAAAAGTGGGATTTGTGCTTGTGGAAATTACCGAGGAATTGGGACTGAAAAAGAAGACCCGAAATTTTGTGAAGAATGCGGGGTGGAATTTGTTGATTCTCGGATACGAAGGTACCAAATGGGATACATCAAACTGACATGTCCAGTGACTCATGTGTGGTATTTGAAACGTCTTCCTAGTTATATTGCGAATCTTTTAGATAAGCCCCTTAGGGAATTAGAGGGCCTAGTATATTGCGATGTGTGATTTGATCGAAATTTTCATTTGACAGATTTGGACTGAGAAACTGTCATCCCATTTAATCTGATTGGGATGCCCCTGGCTCTGACATGTATCTTGGGAGGAGGAACATGAAGCTCAGAATTATGGGTACATTCAAGATTTCAAAATGGAAGAAAAGGGGAATTGATCTATGGTCGATTCCGTAACAGATAATATAGGAATAGTTAGTTATACCTCGTGAAAAAAGACTTTTTGTGGAATTATACATTCCATTTCTTTAAAAAAGAAATTATGTTCAGGCAAGCGCAAACGAATATGGTTACGGGAGCTTATCTATCGCATATATGCTTCAAGGGATAATAACCATCGAGGTGAGTAGAGACCTAAAAAAGATCCAATGGAACAATACAATATCATAGACAAAGAAATCCTTTAAGAGTCCCAAAATATTCCTTTCAGGGGATTCATCATTTGAGGGGAAGTAGACTACTCAAGAATTTCACATTTCCTTTTTTTCGTTTTTTTTTTTCGTAAACATAAAAGAAAGTCTAAAAGGTTAGAGTGAAAATCAAAAATCAAATAAGATAAGAATGAGGCTGGTCCTTACTGGGAACTTGAGTAAAGAGTAGCTTTTTGTAGGGTTTTCTCGAACAAAGTTTAAAAAGAAGAAGAACCCCTTTCTTTATTTGGTGTAACTACTTGAGCCGGATGAGAGGAAACCTTCACGTCCGATTGTGAGGGGGGGAATCCAATACTATAGGAACCTATCTCAATTTTTCTTTTGCTAGGTCCATAGCTAAAAAACCTACTTTTTTACGATTACGAGGTTCATTCGAATATGAAATCCAATCCTGGCAATATAGCATCCCACTCTTTTTTACTACTCAAGGTTTCGAGACATTTCGAAACCGAGAAATCTCTACGGGGGCAGGTGCTATCAGAGAACAATTAGCCGATTCGGATTTGCGAATTATTACAGATAATTCTTTGGTAGAATGGAAGGAATTAGGAGATGAAGAGTCCGCAGGAAATGAATGGGAAGAGAAAAAAATTCGAAGAAGAAAGGATTTTTT